GCCATAAATGGATAAGATAGTATTTCCATTTATTCATCAAAAGAGGCGCATTCTTTGAAGCCAGAATGGATTTTCCTTGATATCTAACATAATGAATGAAAGGATCCTTGAAGAATGATAAGGTAGACGAAAAATCCTTAGCAAAGACTTCTACAAGATGTTCTATTTTTGCATAGAAATAGATTCGCTCAAAAAGAACGCTAAAAGATGTTAATCGTAAATGAGAGGATTTGTTACGTAGAAAAAGGAAGATAGATTCGTATTCACCTACATAAAAATTATATAGGAACAAGAAAAATCTTGGATTACTTTTTGAAAAAGTAGAAATCGATTTTTTTGGAGTAATAAGACTATTCCAATTACAATACTCATAAAGAAACAACCTTAATAAATGAAAGAAAGGGGCATCTTTCACCCAGTATCGAAGGGTTTGAACCAAGATTTCCAGATGGATAGGATAGGGTATTCGTACATCTGACACATAATTTAAATATGTAAATTTATCCTCGAAAAAAGGAAAAATTGAATGAATTGATCGCAAATTAGTATAAGATTTTACGATTTCTACCTCCTCTAAGGAAGAGCTTAATTGTAGGGAAAATGGAATTTCCACGACGATGGCAAAACCCTCTGATATTATTTGAGAATACAAATTCTTGTTATACCCCAAAAATGGATTTTTGTTAGAATCATTAGCAGAAATAATCAAATGATTCTGTTGATACATTCGAGTAATTAAACGTTTTACAATTAGTAAACTAGATTTATTGTCATAACCTACATTTTCCACCAAAATTGATCTATTTAAATCATGACCATAAGCGAGTCCATAAATATACTCCCGAAAAATAAGTGGGTATAGGAAGTCCTGTTGGCGAGATCTATCTAGTTCTAAATATACTTGATATTCCTCCATTTTTGAAATTCGATTTGGTCAAAGGATCAGGGATTCATTGGATTATCAAATGATACATAGTGCGATACAGTCAAAACAGGGTATTCTATTCTATATTATAATTAGAATAAAAAACGAATATGAATAGATACCTAGAAAACAAGTAAAACTCATCAACGGACTCTCTCTCCTCGCTTTTTCCATCTAATTGTTCTAGGATAACAAGCTAGTTAGAAATCCTTTATTTTCTCAGCCCAATCGCTCTTTTGATTTTGGAAAAAAAAATATCTTTATCAATATACTCTTTCTTCTACACATTTATCGCCACCCCATAATGGAGAATAGCTAATAGTTAGGACTCATAACAAAAATAAATAATCCATTCGTGGGAAAAGCTTTTCCCACATCAAGCACTAATCTATTTTTAACGTACAATTAGATGGGGTAATCATTCAAATTCAAAATGAAAGCTCGTTGCTTTTTGTTTCCCTATAATTGGAGCCGCCAAGCTCTATCCCTTTATTAATTCAACCCAACTGAATTTTTTTTGTTCCGAGCCAAGAATTCAAACAAAAATTTTGGCCGGATCCAATAAGAATGAAATATTTTTAGAATTCGCCATTGATACGACATGCTGCTTTTTCCATTCATTCCTTTCTGGATCAGTCGTGGTCTTACAAACTCTACCGATGGTATGGACGAACCAATTGCTTCATAGAAATGTGTAAAAAATGGAGTCGCGCTTAAAAGCCGAGTACTCTACCATTGAGTTAGCAACCCTAATAAAATGAAAAAATAGGACCAATCGCAATAAAAAGAAATAAAAATAAAAAGATTGAATTGTCTAATAAAATATTACATTAAAATGAAAATGAAAAAATAGAAAGAAAAAAAATTCAAAATGTCGAAGGCGAATCGATTCGGAACATACAAATGAACAGATCAGATGAAAATACAAGAAATTTTCTCAAATAAAAAAGAAAATCAAAAATTATAGACCACCTCTTTGTCTACTATGTTATACATTATGTTATACATTATTTTTTTTATTTCTATTTACCTTTGAATCAAAAAAGAACTTCTTGTTTATATCACAGAAAATCCAACGAACTCACCATTTGATGAAGTAAAAAAAAGCCTATGTAACGTGAATAAATCGATCCATTTATTCACGATCGGATTATATTTGTTTGATACACTGTTGTCAATATTAGTGTTGAAAAAAGAATACAATCGAGAAAACAAACGAATTAAAATTAGAAAATGAAATATTAGATTATTAAATATTATTAATTCTATTATTATTATTTAATTATTATATTAAATTATTTATTAAATTATTATGTTTTTATTAAATTATTATGTTATAATTATAAATTTTAAATAGAAATTCTATTCTATTATATTCTAAACTAAAAAATTATAGAAAAAAAATTTATAGAAATATTAAATAAATAAAAAATTGATTTAGTAGTTCCCCCCCTGTTGTGTGAAATTCACATCGAAAAACGAAATAGTTGTTCTCCCTTATGAATCGGAAGAACTTTTTTCGTAAAATCTCGTCTGCTTAATAAGTTTCTATTCCAACACGAAACGAAAAGAAAA